GATGTGAAATTCAATTGATTTACGAATAATAATTATTAATTCTAATTATAAGAAAATAGATGTGTATATGTAAACCCCAGAACAGTGTAAACTCCAGAACAAAAATTGTTATATGTGGATACCGAGCCCGGGGCTATTTCTTATGCACATATCCCTAATATAGGATCATCGTGCTTGAATATTTCATGAAAAGAGGATAGACATTATGATAGAGTGCGACCTAACCTAGGTTGCACCAAATTCAATTATGATAAAAGATGTAATATACGGATAACTAGATAGATAGCAGATTAAATCCCGAATTCATTGATTTTTTCTTTTTTTGTACCCTTATCATAATATCATAATAAAAGAATTAGGTAGAAATTATATCAATTTTGATATCCGATAAAATCCGATAAAAGACTCCATCAGCCTAAGTGACAGAATTTTTCCTAGGAATGCTTTATCAATTTCCATTTTTTTTCTATTTGTACCTGGCTCAAGATAAAATTCAAATTCTAACTTGCATCAAAAATGCCCTCCATTTCTCTGTCTTGCTTCCGTTCATACGTATGATATATATGGATGGAGTTGACTAAAATTTTATGTGATTCAGTAAACAGAATATCCATTCCATCATTGCTAGATCATCGATCAATAGTAAGACAAGCCAATAATGGGATTTTTTCAATAAAGAGGAAACTTCAGATTACGATGCTCCAGAATGAAAATGAGGGAATGTCCACAATACCTGGATTTAGTCAGATACAATTTGAGGGATTTTGTAGGTTCATTAATCAGGGCTTGACGGAAGAATTTCATAAGTTTCAAAAAATTGAAGATAGAGATCAAGAAATTGAATTTCAATTATTTGTGGAAACATATCAATTAGTAGAGCCCTTGATAACAGAAAGAGATGCTGTGTATGAATCACTCACATATTCTTCTGAATTATATGTACCCGCGGTCTTAATTTGGAAAACCGGTAGAAATATGCAAGAACAAACCGTTTTTATTGGAAACATCCCTATAATGAATTCATTTGGAACCTCTATAGTAAATGGAATATACCGAATTGTGATCAACCAAATATTGCAAAGTCCCGGTATTTACTACCGTTCAGAATTGGAACATAACGGAATTTCTGTCTATACCAGTACTATAATATCGGATTGGGGGGGAAGGTCGGAATTAGAAATTGATAGAAAAGCAAGGATATGGGCCCGTGTAAGTAGAAAACAAAAAATATCTATTTTAGTTCTATCATCAGCTATGGGTTCAAATATAAGAGAAATTCTAGATAATGTTTGTTACCCTGAGATTTTCTTGTCTTTCCCAAATGATAAAGATAAAAAAAGGATTTGGTCAAAAGAAAATGCTATTTTGGAGTTTTATCAACAATTTGCCTGTGTAGGGGGGGATACGGTATTTTCTGAGTCCTTATGCAAGGAATTACAAAAGAAATTTTTTCAACAAAGATGTGAGTTAGGAAAGATTGGTCGACGAAATATGAACCGGAGACTTAATCTTGATATACCCCAAAATAATACATTTTTGTTACCACGAGATCTATTGGCTGCTGTAGATCATTTGATTGGAATGAAATTTGGAATGGGTACACTTGACGATATGAATCACTTGAAAAATAAACGTATTCGTTCTGTAGCAGATCTATTACAGGATCAATTTGGATTGGCTCTTGTTCGTTTAGAAAATACGGTTCGAGGAACTATATGTGGAGCAATCAGACATAAATTGATACCGACTCCTCAAAATTTGGTAACTTCGACTTCATTAACAACTACTTATGAATCATTTTTTGGTCTACACCCTTTATCTCAAGTTTTGGATCGAACTAATCCGTTGACACAAATTGTTCATGGGCGAAAATGGAGTTATTTGGGTCCTGGAGGATTGACGGGGCGAACTGCTAGTTTTCGGATACGAGATATCCACCCAAGTCACTATGGACGTATTTGTCCAATTGACACGTCCGAAGGAATCAATGTTGGACTTATTGGATCATTAGCTATTCATGTGAAGGTTGGTTATTGGGGATCTATAGAGAGTCCATTTTATGAATTATCTGAGAGATCAAAAGAGGCACAGATGTTTTATTTATCACCAAATAGAGATGAATATTCTATGGTAGCAGCAGGAAATTCTTTGGCCTTGAATCGGGGTATTCAAGAACAACAGGTTGTTCCAGCTCGATATCGTCAAGAATTTCTGACTATTGCATGGGAAGAGATTCATCTTAGAAGCATTTTTCCCTTCCAATATTTTTCTATTGGAGCTTCCCTCATTCCTTTTATTGAGCATAATGATGCGAATCGAGCTTTAATGAGTTCTAATATGCAACGCCAAGCAGTTCCCCTTTCTCGGTCCGAGAAGTGCATTGTTGGAACTGGGTTGGAAGGTCAAACGGCTCTAGATTCGGGGGTTTCAGCTATAGCCGAACGCAAGGGAAAAATCATTTATACTGATACTCAAAAGATCATTTTCTCAAGTAATGGGAATACTCTAAGCATTCCATTAGTTATGTATCAACGTTCCAACAAAAATACTTGTATGCATCAAAAAACTCAGGTTCAGCGGGGTAAATACATTAAAAAGGGACAAATTCTAGCGGGTGGTGCGGCTACAGCTGGTGGGGAGCTTGCTTTGGGAAAAAATGTCTTAGTAGCTTATATGCCATGGGAAGGTTACAATTTTGAAGATGCAGTACTAATTAGCGAACGTCTGGTCTATGAAGATATTTATACTTCTTTTCACATCCGGAAATATGAAATTCAGACTTATGTAACAAGCCAAGGTCTCGAAAGAATCACTAAGGAGATCCCGCATTTAGAGGCTCGTTTACTCCAAAATTTAGACAGAAATGGAATTGTGATGTTGGGATCTTGGATAGAAACAGGTGATATCTTAGTAGGTAAATTAACACCTCAGACAGCGAGCGAATCATCATATGCCCCGGAGGATAGATTATTACGAGCTATACTTGGCATTCAGGTATCCACTTCAAAAGAAACTTCTCTAAGACTACCTATAGGGGGAAGGGGCCGAGTTATTGATGTTAGATGGATCCATAGAAAAGGGGTTTCCAATTCTAATCCAGAAAGGATTCGTGTATATATTTCACAGAAACGTGAAATCAAAGTAGGTGATAAAGTAGCTGGAAGGCATGGGAATAAGGGTATAATTTCTAAGATTTTGTCTAGACAAGATATGCCCTATTTGCAAGATGGAACGCCCGTTGATATGGTATTCAACCCATTAGGAGTCCCCTCACGAATGAATGTGGGACAGATATTTGAATGTTCGCTCGGGTTAGCGGGGGATCTGCTAAAGAAACATTATAGAATAGGACCTTTTGATGAGAGATATGAGCAAGAGGCCTCAAGAAAACTAGTGTTTTCTGAATTATATGAAGCCAGTAAGAAAACAAAAAATCCATGGGTATTTGAACCCGAATATCCGGGAAAAAGCAGAATATTTGATGGAAGAACAGGAGATATTTTTGAACAACCTGTTCTAATAGGAAAGTCCTATATCCTAAAATTAATTCATCAAGTTGATGATAAAATCCACGGACGTTCCAGTGGGCATTACGCACTTGTTACACAACAACCCCTTAGAGGGAGGGCCAAACAAGGGGGACAAAGAGTAGGAGAAATGGAAGTTTGGGCTCTAGAGGGATTTGGTGTTGCTCATATCTTACAAGAGATGCTTACTTATAAATCTGATCATATTAGAGCTCGTCAAGAAGTGCTTGGTGCTACGATTATTGGAGCAATAGTACCTAAGCCAGAGGGTGCTCCAGAATCTTTTCGATTGCTCGTTCGAGAACTACGATCTTTGTCCCTGGAACTGAATCATTTCCTTGTATCTGAAAAGAACTTCCAGATGGATAGGAAGGAAGCTTGATCTCAATGAATCCTAATTTCTATTCTATGATCGACCAGTATAAACATCAACAACTTCGAATTGGACCAGTTTCCCCTCAACAAATCAGGGCTTGGGCAAAAAAGATTCTACCCAATGGAGAGATAGTTGGAGAGGTGACAAAACCCTATACTTTTCATTATAAAACTAATAAACCGGAGAAAGATGGATTGTTTTGTGAAAGAATTTCTGGACCCATAAAAAGTGGGATTTGTGCTTGTGGAAATTACCGAGGGATTGGGACTGAAAAAGAAGACCCGAAATTTTGTGAAGAATGCGGGGTGGAATTTGTTGATTCTCGGATACGAAGGTACCAAATGGGATACATCAAACTGACATGTCCAGTGACTCATGTGTGGTATTTGAAACGTCTTCCTAGTTATATTGCGAATCTTTTAGATAAGCCCCTTAGGGAATTAGAGGGCCTAGTATATTGCGATGTGTGATTTGATCGAAATTTTCATTTGACAGATTTGGACTGAGAAACTGTCATCCCATTTAATCTGATTGGGATGCCCCCGGCTCTGACATGTATCTTGGGAGGAGGAACATGAAGCTCAGAATTATGGGTGCATTTAAGATTTAAAAATGGAAGAAAGGGGGAATTGATCCATGGTCGATTCCGTAACAGATAATATAGGAATAGTTAGTTATACCTCGTGAAAAAAGACTTTTTGTGGAATTATACATTCCATTTCTTTGAGAAAGAAATTTTGTTCAGGCAAGCGCAAGCTAATATGGCATGGTTACGGGAGCTTATCTATCGCATATATGCTTCAAGGGATATCATGACACATAACCATCGAGGTGAGTAGAGACCTAAAAAGATCGAATGGAACAATACAATATATAGACAAAGAAATCCTTTTTACGAGTCCTAAAATATTCCTTTCAGGGGATTCATCGTTTGAGGGGAAGTAGACTACTCAAGAATTTCACATTTCCTTTTTGCGTAAACATAAAAAGAAAAGAAGTAAAAAAGGTTAGAGTGAAAATCAAAAATAAAATAAGATAAGAATGAATCAATGAAAGGCTGGTCCTTACTGGGAACTTGAGTAAAGAGTAGCTTTTTG